TCAAAAACAACAAAAACTAGAGCAAACATGTAATAGCGGATTCGGAATTGTAACCAAGCATCCCCCATCGGTTCTATGCCCGATTCATAACTAGAGAGCTTCTCTGGTCCTTCACTAATCGGGGCCAAAACTCCGGAAATTAGAAATGCCAAAATAGGAATAACACTTGATATTATTAGAAATGCCCAGAAAATATCATATTCGTGAAGCAGAAACATAGAAGCACTCCTATTAATGTGGAATATACCGAATTAGTTGATTCAAATTGGAATTCTCAATTCATCCATAACTGCATTAGTCGAAACAACAATTTTGATCAAACCACATAGTTTCGTTTGTTTACTTGTTGTGGGTCATGTATCGTCTCAAGATTCATCCAACGGAATCCCACTTACACTTACTTCGATTCTATTTAGATATGGTGTAGACATATAATGCTATTATACAAATCAAACTCTCTCCTACCTTGCCTCGGGTTTTCTATCAAACAAAAAAAGGAATTTAAGGAATTTTTTTTAAAGAATATTTTAAATAATATGAATTGAAATTGAAATAATATTCAAACAATATTATTCAAATAAGATTAAATGAAATATTAAACATAAAGAATTTCAATATTCTATTAATATAATAGAGCCAAAGAGGAAGTCTGGCCCATTTTTTCTCTCTCTCTTTTTTTTTTTTCTTAGTGATTTAGAATATAGTCAGTAGTCAGATGTAATAGAATTTCTAGGAATTTCCATCTCGGGATTTATGGTATATTCTACGTGGCTGTGTTGGTGTATTCTTTTCATTAAGATCCGGATAGAGGATTATTGTTTCTATTGATTTGATACGGATACGAAAACGGAATGCATCGACCGATTCGACTCTCTCTCCCTGTCCCAGATTTATACTTAATTGATTTGATTCAATCCATTGAATTGTGAGGAACCCTTACATATAAAAACTCATGGGTTCCTATACCCAAATTAGGAAACTTTGGACCTGTACTACCCCGGCCCCGGCTTTACCCCCGAGTTAGAAGTCTTGAAAGAATCATTTCAGACCCATTTCTAGGACTAAAGATCGTGATTTGGAATGACTCGAAATACTTATTTATTTAATGTAATAATAACACCTAGCAGGACCAACCAACGAGTTAGGTTTCGTGACAACAAAAAACGTTTCTTTTGAAGCAAACCTAAAAAATGGGGCATAGTTTAATGGTAGAGTCGGCTGAATCGTAAATGATTTACAGAAGATACTTCGAATGGAATCATGCGTTGTCGAACGATTCGATAGACAAAATCTCCCCATCCCAAAACCAACTCATAGAACATAGAAATAGAAGAGGGTGCGTTGATACATTTAGGACCAATTCATTGTCTCTAAAACAATGAATTGGGATTGTTGTTCTGCCAAAAGGCGATACGTCGGGGGATTCCTAACTCATCCAAGTTCAAATGGGCCCTAATCTTTTTAGATAAAGTCTGCATTGGTAGAATTGGAATGATGAACAAATTGGATTGGGTAGATTGGAATCAAAAAAAATAAGTTATAAGTTTAAGTATTGTACAGAAAAATGACTACTTGCTTTGCTAAGCCGGTTATACGAAGAAAAGCCTATTGTACAATGAAACTTACCAAAGAGCTTCGTTTTTGAAACTCTGGCTTTTCTACAAATACAAGAACAAGAATAGGTTCTAGATAATGTGACTTACTATTAGATTGAATTTGGATTTGATTTGGTTGGGTCAGGTTGGAGTTTTTCTTGAGCCAGGCTCATGTTATGATTTTGACTTCATAAATTGACTTGGGTATACCAAAGCAAAGGTGTATCACCAAATCTTGGATCATGGACAAATAAAAGAGGAGAAAAAGGCCGTATGTCATTCACAGACGAAGATTAATGAAGAAGAATGGGTTTGTTTATCCGAGATTTGAAAATATCGATCCGATTGGATCCATTGGAATAAATTATTGTTTTCAAGCCCCGAGGGATCTCCGTGATCCTGTGGGAATGATTCCATTTCTATGGAACAATCAACCGGCCGGTCACACGCACTAATTAGGAAATGAATACAAAAATGTATAGGGCTATACGGACTCGAACCGTAGACCTTCTCGGTAAAACAGATCAAACTTATTATTATCGAAATGATTCGAACTGTTTCAAAGACCCAACATGCGTTTTTTTTTTGCATTGGGCTCTTTCATTAACTGATAAAAAGATCGGCTAGTCCACCATAATTTTTCTTGGCAGGAAGATAACGAGATGGCTCCATGCGCTCGGATTCATTATTTGAATTCTGATCCGGGAGCAATACCAAAGTGTTTCAAAGAAGGGTTACCCTGACGTAGGTCTGCCTCCGGCCTAGATCAACCTAAGTTAAATGGAGTCTCTATCAATCCGCCCCAAGAGTCAAATATGATACTTCATACACCTTAAAGTTCATAGGACGAAAAGAGGTTATTTTGAGGTCCTTATCCTCATTATGCCTAGCATTGAAGGGACTGG